GGAATTGTCAATTCATCCAGAACTTATTAGGCGAAAGAAGAATTGATTTTGATCAAATCAAACCGCATAGTTTAGAGTTTGTTTGCTGTGGGGCATGTCTTGTTTAAAGATTCATTTAACGGAATTCCACTTACATTTTTTTTATTTCGATTCTATTTCGATATGGTGTAGACATAGGGTTCTCTTACACAAACTAAATTCTATCACTTTGTCTCGGTTTCTCTATACTTTATCTCTATACTCTATAAAATAGAGTATAAAAATACTCTATAAAAAAAATAAAAATAAAAAAGTACTATAATATAAATATAAAAAAAGAAAAAAAAGTCAAAAGTCAAGTAATTAAATAGTAATTAATTACTAATTACATTACTAAACTAAAATATTAATTAAATATTATATCTTTCTATACAAAAAAAATTCGAAACTTTTTTCTTGTACTATACCGACTGACCCTCTCAGAAATAAAATAAAAAGAATCGAGTTATTTCATTAGAGTTAGAATGAAAAAAAAGAGTCATTCCATTTCAGACCAATCTCGAGTACTAAAGAAAGATCGCGATTTGGAATGAACCAAAATACTTGTTTGTTTTGTTACGGCAATAACACTTAGTAATAGTAAGAAAACCCGATGGGTTGGATTTCACTACAAGAAAAAGGTTTGTTTTACAGCAAACCCACATTACACAATGAAACATACCACAGAGTGGTATAATAGACGGAATCGTAAATTATCTAATCTACATAAGAAAGATACTTCTAATAGAAAGAATTAGACATTATCGAATGATTTGACAGACCAAATCCCAAAACCAACTCAACTCATAGAATATAGAAGAAGGAAATTGATACATTTAGGACCAATTCATTATCTCTGCATTATCTCTAAATCAATCAATTGGGGTTGTTGTTCTGCCAAAAAGCGATTAGTCAGGCGACTCCACACACAAAACAAATACAAGAAAAGAATAGGTCCTAGATCTATGTGACTGTTGAAGTTTTTAGACAGAATCATGTCATGATTCTCACTTCATAAATTGACCGGATTCGATATACCAACGCAAAAATATATCACTAACTCTTTAATCATGGACAGGAAAAGAGGAAAAAGGTCATATGTAATCCATCCACGAAGATTAATGAAGGAAGATGAGTATTTTATCCGAGATTTTACAAATACTGATTAGATCTATTGGAATGAATTATTGTTTTTTATTGTTTTTATTTTCCTGTCCCTATGTATTTACATGAACATGTGGTAATACTTTTGGACCAACCAACCGGCCAGTCTATAAACAAGTACTAATGAGGAAATGAAAACTATACTAAACTAAAATAGAATGTATTAGGGCTATACGGACTCGAACCGTAGACCTTCTCGGTAAAACAGATCAAACTGATTATTATCGAAATGATTCGAACTGTTTCAAAGACCCAACATGCATTTTGTTGCATTGGGCTCTTTCATAAACTGATGTAAAGATCAGTTAGTCCACCATATTTTTCTTTACAGGAAAATAATGAGATGGTTCCATGTGCTCTGATTCATCATTTGTATTCTGATCTAGGAGCAATACCAAAGTGTTTCAAAGAAGGGTTACCTTGACTTAGGTCTGCCTTCGGCCTAGATCAAACTAAGTTAGATGGAGTCTCTATCGCTACGCTGCAAGAGTCGAATATGAGACTTCATACACCTTAAAGTTCATAGGACGAAAAAAGGTTATTTTGAGGCCCTTATACTCATTATGCCTAGCATTGAATGGACTGGGTATTTACCTTATCAACTATCAAATCAATGGCGGGTTCTATTTGATTTGGCACCTGAATTCGCACCTGAATCGGACCGAACCCAATATTTGTCAGGCTATTGTTCTCTTGTTCCCTCGAATCTATGGAGTAAGACATCGATTTGTCAATAAGATCAATTATGTTTATTGCATAATGGGCTCCCCTGAAAAGCATTAGCGCACGTGTAAACGAGGTGCTCTACCTAACTGAGCTATAGCCCTTGTCATAGATATATTAACATATGGATAATTTCTTGTCAAGATGGATATTCCATAATCCCACATGATAGCTCTCTGATCCGTCTACTGTTAACAGATTGGTATTGCTTAGAAATAATATTCCACTTATAATCCTATAAGTGATGGGTCCTTTTTTTAGTGATAAATAACCTACTTAACTCAGTGGTTAGAGTATTGCTTTCATACGGCGGGAGTCATTGGTTCAAATCCAATAGTAGGTAGAACTTATTAGATACCGAAGTCAATTGAGTGATATCTAATAAGTTTTTCTACCCATTTTCTTTTTTTTCGTTATATCAGATTAGACTTGATTGTGTTCAATTGGCAGAATCAAAATGTGGTGTATAATAATACAGTTCTAAAGAACTTCTTTTGATTATTTTGATGTATTGACTTGACTAGGAGGAAATAGCATTTACAGCCTCTACTCGTGTCCTAGCTCGTCTGAGAGCTAGATTCGCTTCAATTGCTTG